ATTAAGAATTATGTACAAAAAAATATGAGAATATCCTCCGGTGTTGGCGTTGAGGGAATTGCACGGATAGAGATTCAAAAAAGAATCGATCTAATTCAAGTCATAATTTATATAGGATTCCCAAAATTCTTAATAGAAAATAGACCGCGGAGAGTCGAAGAATTGCAGATGAATGTACAAAAAGAACTTCATTGTGCGAACCGAAAACTAAACATTGCTATTACACGAATTGCAAATCCTTATGGACACCCTAATATTCTTGCAGAATTTATAGCTGGCCAATTAAAGAATAGAGTTTCTTTTCGCAAAGCAATGAAAAAAGCTATTGAATTAACCGAGCTGGCGAATACAAAAGGAATTCAAGTACAAATTGCGGGACGTATCGACGGAAAAGAAATTGCACGCGTCGAATGGATCAGAGAAGGTAGGGTTCCTCTACAAACCATTGGAGCTAAAATTGATTATTGTTCCTATACAGTTCGAACTATATACGGGGTATTAGGAATCAAAATTTGGATATTTGTAGACGAAGAATAATAAGACTTTACGTGTTTTTACATTATACCAAGTAATGGACAAAAAAAGAAAAACCCTTTTATTCTTTTTATTCTTTTTATGTTCAAGCAAAACAAAAAAAAAGAGCAATTCTGCAATTCTAGAGGGTTCAATAAAAATTCGATTGATCATTTTATATAATTGCTATGCTTAGTGTGTGACTCGTTGGTTTTTTTAGGGCTAGGATTCAAAAAAACGGACCAGGGCCCAGAGTATGAACTAATAACTATAGCACTAATAACCAACTCATTGCTTCGCATTATCTGGATCCAAAGAACCAGTCAAGATAAAGATATAATATATTGGACATATCGTTGTAGCAACTGAAATCTTTTTTTGCATAAAGATAAAAAAACCAATCGGATTATGAGTTGTGAAGTTCTAAGTCGGAAAGCAAAATAGAAAAAAGTATGCGGATAAGTGGAAGGATGAGAGAAAGAAAGAACGGAAATATCAATGATATATGATTCCAATATGTAAGGTCGATGAGTCATCTCATAAAACGCAGTGTAATAAAGCATAAATTCAATAATGATTCATGCATAATTAGATGAATCCGCTTATAGAACAAAAAAATCAAGAGCCTCGAGCCAATAAAGACTGAGAAAATTGACTTAAGAAAAAAGGACTCCGCCAGAAAATTCAGACCTAACCATTAATCGAGAAGCAATGGGAACGATATAACCCGTGAATGCAGAAGATTCTATTGAAAATGAATCTTAATGATTCATTGGGTGGGATGGCGGAACAAACCAGGGACCTCCTCTTTTATTCTTTTATTTTGAGAGGTCATGAACGAACCCTATAACTAAAATAGATAATAACTAAAATAGATATGGAAAGAGTAAATATTCGCCCGCGAAAGTTTTTTTTTATTAGATTGATACATTTTTGTCGATCCCATATGATAAAAGGAAAAACAAAAGAAAGATGTTTTTATAACGATAACGTTATAAAAAAAGACATTGACATTATCTAGAAATAGAATACATGTTTAATTAAATAATATCTAAACACGCTAGACAAATTTCGAATAGATTAACGAATTGATTAATTAGATGCAATTTCAAAGAATCCTATGATTCAGCATATTATTCATTAAACACATGTATATCTTCATAAAATCTGTTTTAGTCGTTTTATTCGCGAGGAGCTGGATGAGAAGAAACTCTCATGTCCAGTTCTGTAGTAGAGATGGAATTGAAAAAGAACCATCAACTATAACCCAAAAAGAACAAGATTCCGTAAACAACATAGAGGAAGAATGAAAGGAATATCTTATCGAGGTAATCATATTTGTTTCGGTAGATATGCTCTTCAAGCACTTGAACCCGCTTGGATTACATCTAGACAAATCGAAGCAGGGCGCCGAGCAATGACACGAAATGTACGCCGTGGCGGAAAAATATGGGTACGTATATTTCCAGACAAACCAGTTACAGTAAGACCCACGGAAACCCGTATGGGTTCAGGGAAAGGATCCCCAGAATATTGGGTAGCTGTTGTTAAACCGGGTAGAATACTTTATGAAATGGGTGGAGTAGCCGAAAATATAGCTCGAAAGGCTATTTCAATAGCGGCGTCCAAAATGCCTATAAGAACTCAATTCATTATTTCTGGATAGAAATGTAGAACCAAAGGAAAGAAGTCTTGTGTATAAAAAAACAATTGCAGGGTTTTCTTTCTTTTTTTTTTTTTTACTTCGTCCTTTGCTTTATTTTACATTAAAAAAACGGATAAAAAAAATGATATGATTCAACCTCAAACCCATTTGAATGTAGCAGACAATAGCGGGGCACGAGAATTGATGTGTATTCGAATAATAGGAGCTAGTAATCGCCGATATGCTCATATTGGTGATGTTATTGTTGCTGTGATAAAAGAAGCAGTACCAAATACGCCTCTAGAAAGATCAGAAGTGATCAGAGCTGTAATTGTACGTACTTGTAAAGAACTCAAACGCGATAACGGTATAATAATACGATATGATGACAATGCTGCAGTTGTGATTGATCAAGAAGGAAATCCAAAAGGAACCCGCGTTTTTGGCGCGATCGCCCGGGAATTGAGACAGTTAAATTTTACTAAAATAGTTTCATTAGCACCCGAGGTATTATAATATGAGACCGTGAGATAGTGATAGTATTTAAATAAAATAGATAAATTGGTAGATTATGTCTCACGCATATACTTTTAAGAATTTTCTTTAATAATTTTTATAAAAAAAGAACATGCTGATTATATCCAAATTCGGAAGCAACAATAATTTTAGTTTATCATGGGTAAGGACACTATTGCTGACATAATAACTTCTATACGAAATGCTGACATGGATCGAAAGGGAATGGTTCGAATAGCATCTACTAACATGACCCAAAACATTGTTAAAATACTTTTCCAAGAGGGTTTTCTCGAAAACGTAAGGAAACTTGTAGAAAATAACAAATATTTTTTGGTTTTAACCCTACGACATAGAAGGAATAGGAAAGGACCATATAGAACTCTTTTAAATTTAAAACGAATAAGTCGACCTGGTCTCCGAATCTATTCTAACTATCAACGAATTCCTAGAATTTTAGACGGGATGGGGATTGTAATTCTCTCTACTTCTCGGGGTATAATGACAGACCGAGCAGCTCGGCTAGAAGGAATTGGCGGAGAAATTTTGTGCTATATATGGTAAATTTTCTGCTATCCGAATTGTATCTGTAACTTCCTGTTTGTGAAAAAAACGAATAAAAAAGCCAAGTTGTCTAATATCACGCCTTCCTACATTAGTTCATACTTCAAGGAGGGTTTGTCTGGAATAAAAGAAGAAAAATGGATTCATGAGGGTTTAATTACTGAATCACTTCACAATGGTATGTTCGGGGTTCGTTTAAATAATGAAGTCAGATTCTAAGTTCTGTTTCAGGAAGGATCCGACACTCTTTTATATATATACTACCAGGAGATAGAATCAAAGTTTAAGTAAGTCGTTATGATTCAAACGGGGGGGGGGGGGGGGCAGAATTTATAGACCCCACAACAAAGATTCGAATGGTTCGGTGGTTTTTCAAGATTCCTTTCATGAGGATCCAATTCACGGTTCAAAAATTTCAAGAAACTTATTTTCTTCCAATCAGTAAAGTAGATTCGAAATTCAGTTAAGGAATAACAATTATGAAAATAAGAGCCTCCGTTCGTAAAATTTGTGAAAAATGCCGACTGATCCGTAGAAGGGGACGCATTATAGTAATTTGTTCCAACCCGAGACATAAACAAAGACAAGGATAATCTTTCGAAAAGGGACTCTCTAAAGGAACCGATGAACAAATCAAAATAAAAGATCTGTTTTGACATGAAATGGATATATCCATATATCTCTGACTTATATTTCGGAAATGATAAAATATGGCAAAATCTATACCAAGAAGCGGTTCACGTAGGACTGGACGTGTGGGTTCACGTAAAAGTGCACGGCGAATACCAAAGGGCGTTATTCATGTTCAAGCAAGTTTCAACAACACCATTGTGACAGTTACAGATGTACGGGGTCGGGTTATTTCTTGGTCCTCCGCCGGTACTTGCGGATTCAGGGGTACAAGAAGAGGGACACCTTTTGCTGCTCAAACCGCAGCAGGAAATGCTATTCGAGCAGTAACAGATCAAGGTATGCAACGAGCAGAAGTCATGATAAAAGGTCCGGGTCTCGGAAGAGATGCAGCATTACGCGCTATTCGTCGAAGTGGTATACTTTTAAGTTTCGTAAGGGATGTAACCCCTATGCCACATAATGGCTGCAGACCCCCTAAAAAAAGGCGAGTGTAGAAATAAACATTGAAGAGATTTCAAGAGAAATAAATGACTCAAAAATCTGACAAATAATATTACTATGGTTCGAGAGAAATTAAAAGTATCTACTCGGACACTACAGTGGAAATGTGTTGAATCAAGAGCAGACAGTAAGCGTCTTTATTATGGACGCTTTATTCTGTCTCCACTTATGAAAGGTCAAGCCGACACAATAGGCATTGCGATGCGAAGAGCCTTGCTTGGAGAAATCGAAGGAACATGTATTACACGCGCAAAATCTGAGAAAATCCCGCATGAATATTCTACCATAGTAGGTATTCAAGAATCGGTACATGAAATTTTAATGAATTTGAAAGAAATTGTATTGAGAAGTAATCTATATGGAACTCGTGACGCGCTTATTTGTGTCAAAGGTCCTGGATATGTAACTGCTCAAGACATCCTCTTACCACCTTCTGTGGAAATCGTTGATAATACGCAGCATATAGCTAACCTAACGGAACCAACTGATTTTTGTATTGGATTACAAATTGAAAGGAGTCGAGGATATAATATAAAAACACCAAATAACTTTCAAGACGGAAGTTATCCTATAGATGCTATATTCATGCCTGTTCGAAACGCGAATCATAGTATTCATTCTTATGGAA